GTGAATGATTCAAACGAGGATTCCTTGATCATAGATTTTATTTTTTACATATATACCACAAGACTTGTGATACGAGAGAGGCTTTTCTGCTCCGATCCTTTTGTGAAATAGTACAAGAAATATAGCTAATTTGGGGGCGCTGCCGAAAAGAAAAAAGAATAGAAGTATAAATAAAAACAGTTAGGGAGTAAAATGGTCCTTTTTGTGGGGATAGAGGGACTTGAACCCTCACGATTTCTAAAGTCGACGGATTTTCCTCTTACTATAAATTTCATTGTTGTCGGTATTGATATTGACATGTAGAATGGGACTCTATCTTTATTCTCGTCCGATTAATCAGTTCGTCAAAAGATCTATCAGACTATGGAGTGAATGGTTTGATCACTGAATTTTCAATTCTTCCTTCAACTTGGAATAGATTCACAAAAATTATATTTTTTTTATGTAAAAAAATATATATTTAGGGCGGCATTAATAGAATCTTTGATATTTCAGTACGTATACGTACGTATCGTATATAGGTTCATCCCTCATTCTTTATGGAGTTTCAATTCAAATTTAATAGAAGGATTCCTCTACCAACGCAGTCAACTCCATTCATTAGAACAGCTTCCATTGAGTCTCTGCACCTATCCTTTTTTTATTCTCGCTTTCAGAAATCCCTTAATTTGTTTTCTGAAAACAGGATTTGGCTCAGGATTGCCCATTTTTAATTCCAGGGTTTCTCTGAATTTGAAAGTTATCACTTAGTAGGTTTCCATACCAAGGCTCAATCCAATCAAGTCCGTAGCGTCTACCGATTTCGCCATATCCCCTTTTTAGTTTGAGACGAAGATCTCGCTGGGATGCCATCCCCTTCTTTCGTTTATGCTGGAACCGTTAACCATTGAATTCAAACCATTGAATTCATTAGATACAGCTTATCTATCTAAAGGGTTTCTCTCTTTACCCTTCTTTGATTTATTTTATTTCTTTCTTATCTACCCCTTATTTCTCTATTGAAGGACCTGGACCTATAGTTGGTTTAATCAGAAATGATTCTATCATTGATGTATCCGCAATTCAATATGGATGGATATATACCACATATATATTCCTCTCTTCCTCTCACTTTTCCCGCGCGGTTTGAAATACTTGAACGTTCGATTCTCTTTTAAATATAAAAGAGAATCATGGAAAAGAAAAAATTTTCCATTTCTTCCCATTGAAAATTTTGATATCATATATCATTCTATTTATCGTTATATTCATTCTTATGTTATATTATATATTTATTGTTAGAAAATAACATTCTAGTCAGTATTCATTTTTTCTCTATTCATATTCATTATCCATTTTGAATAGCTAAGAGCTAAGTAGTTGACTTAATTCCTATGCACAACACAATTTCTGTTATGTGAGCCCGCTTAGCTCAGAGGTTAGAGCATCACATTTGTAATGCGATGGTCATCGGTTCGATTCCGATAGCCGGCTTTTCTCTCTTTGTTCTATTTTATACTTTTTACATGATTAATAATGTCTCCTTGAACTCAAGGAATATTGAAAATACTTCTTTCTTTTTCTCAAAAAGAGCGGATCTATTATGTCGTAAGAACTTCCAACTATGAATAAAAAACGGATTAAAGCGGTTGGTTAGACTCTACAGAACAAATTAGGACAAAGTATGCCTACCTTGCTATATATACAAAAGAGTCTGAATATTGATACAATTCATCTAATTCTTCTTTGTAGTACAACTTAACTTCAGTAGATTTTTTTCGTTTATCGTTTAGTTCAGTCTTAATTTAGGTTTATTTTGTAAATAAAAAGGAGTTTTTATGTCTCGTTACCGAGGGCCTCGTTTCAAAAAAATACGCCGTCTGGGGGCTTTACCGGGACTAACTAGTAAAAGGCCTAAACCCGGAAATGATCTTAGAAATCAATCGCGTTCTGGGAAAAAGTCTCAATATCGTATTCGTCTAGAAGAAAAGCAAAAATTGCGGTTTCATTATGGTCTGACAGAGCGACAATTACTCAAATATGTTCGTATCGCCGGAAAAGCCAAAGGGTCAACTGGTCAGGTTTTACTACAATTACTTGAAATGCGTTTGGATAACATACTTTTTCGATTGGGTATGGCTTCGACCATTCCTGGAGCTCGGCAATTAGTTAACCATAGACATATTTTAGTTAATGGCCATATAGTAGATATACCAAGTTATCGCTGCAAACCCCGAGATATTATTACGACGAGGGATGAACAAAAATCCAAAGCTCTGATTCAAAATTATCTTGATTCATCCTCCCATGAAGAATTGCCAAAACATTTGACTCTTCACTCATCCCAATATAAGGGGTTAGTCAATCAAATAATAGATAGTAAGTGGGTCGGTTTGAAAATAAACGAGTTGCTAGTCGTAGAATATTATTCCCGTCAGACTTGAACCTAACTAAAATGGCAAAGATTCGGGGAATTTTGCCCCCTTTTCGCTGAAGTAAATCAACCGAAGCTAAGGGGTTTGCTCCGGATATTTTTCCCATTCATGTATCATAAATGGGTCCACGGGGATATTTGTATGTCTTGGCTACCCTACCCTTAAATCAGTATTTTGCGTACCACCCCAATTAGGTAGGATAGGAATAGAGAATTCATTTCAAAGAAAGGTCTAACTATTGGAATAATCCTATTCCTTGTTATTTGATCCATTGTGGTGGTCAATAACGCTCTTGAATTAGGCGAAGGTGCGGAAAGAGAGGGATTCGAACCCTCGGTAAACAAAAGCCTACATAGCAGTTCCAATGCTACGCCTTCAACCACTCGGCCATCTCTCCGACATAATTTTATGATTATGACCCAGAAATCGGGTGAATAGCGAGCCATTCATATTTTTGCAGTATAGGTACCACCAACCGATTATAACAATTCGAAATATTAAAATGGATGGGATTTTTATCATAGAATGATTATTCTATTCGTTTTCCTCTTTTAATCATAATAAAAAAACTTTTTGAGTTATCATAATCTGTAGGAAAAAGAAATTAAATGTTTATAACGAGTCTTTTTTTATGTTATTTCGTCCTATACAATTCCTTTGTTTGTGGGATTCTTTTCCCACGCGAGGTAATGAGAAGAATTATAGAATGGATTGCGAACTATGCCTAGATCACGGATAAATGGAAATTTTATTGATAAGACCTCTTCAATTGTGGCCAATATCTTATTACGAATAATTCCGACAACTTCCGGAGAAAAAGAGGCATTTACCTATTATAGAGATGGTGCGATTTGATCCTATTTAGTGTTCTACGTCTTACGAGTAAAGGCACGCAGGGTTGGATTCGGTATAAAACGAAAAGCGTTTATTTCAATAAACCTGAAAAAAATCTACGCTTCTTGAAGGTGAAGTTTGGAAATAGAACAATTCCTTCTATTGTGTATCCCCGATTGATGCAGCCTCAGATGCTTCCATTTTCTAATCTAGTATTGAGCGAAAGGTTACACCTATAGGTTCTTTTCTGTATTAGAGGTCAATCCTACTCCATCAGTACCAATAGGCGGCATAGGGGAAGAAGCACTACACCTAGGAATCAACAAAAAAACTTTGTTATAAATAATCCCTTTCCTTATCGGGATCGGAACTAACAAGAATGGTTGGGACAACAAACATCCATCTCGTTTGTACTTTGGATACCTATATAACCATCAAAGACTGTTGAAGTGACTAATTCCTGGAAATAGGGGGTGTTGAGGACAAAGAAATTGTTGGAGTAACCTTTTCTATCTAGCAACAACACGATTAGTGTTAAGAAAAGACCTCTTGCAGGAAGGCTGGCTAGAGATTTCTTGTAAAAACACTAGTCCCTGTCAGTTCATAATGAGAATATTGAAATATTCTTTTGGTTCCATGGATTATTATCATTCATTATGCACAGAAGGGAGGAGCCGTATGAGATGAAAATCTCACGTACGGTTCTGAAACGGGGATTCTTTGAATAGAATGAACGACCGTAACGGATGTCAGCTCAATCCGAAGGAAATTATGCGGAAGCTTTACAGAATTATTATGAAGCTATGAGACTCGAAATTGATCCCTATGATCGAAGTTATATACTGTATAACATAGGCCTTATCCACACAAGTAACGGAGAACATACAAAAGCTTTGGAATATTATTTCCGGGCACTAGAACGAAACCCATTCTTACCACAAGCTTTTAATAATATGGCCGTGATCTGTCATTACGTGCGACTATCTCCACTATAGAAAGAGGGAAATAAAGATAAAATATGCTAGTAAATACTAGAGGATAGGCTTTCTACATATGTATCGTACAAAGCAACGATTTTTATTAGCTGTAGCAAAGAAAGAGACTTCATAAAAGCCAAAAAAAGAAGAAATAGATATGCCTATAATACTATATTCTATGGATAGATAAAAGATCTAATTTATAGGGGAAGCGCCGTAAAGATAAACTAGTGAGATTTTGGGCCGATACAATAAGAAAAAACTGCTTACTTATTACTTATGTCATGATATGAGGAGATATAAGTTAGGAATCAACTTATGTAATAGAGTTGATCCACTAAGGTATTGAGCAGCGGTGTAGCATCAGATCCCAAAGATAGTAAGTCCTTTCTTTCTTAGAGAGGAAAGTCTTTTTCAAAGATTCTATATGAAAATGAAAATGAGATAGTTACCTTTCAGAAAAAGCTAACGATAGTGAGGTTCGTTTTTCTGAAGGTAGGAGAAAAGATAAAACTTATTTTGAATCAAAATGAAAGTTTAAAACTTATGTAAATGTAATTAACCCCTTCTGGTTAACCCGAGAAAAAAAATGGGATCTATTTTTGAGAAATCTTATTTAGTTAGATAGGGTAGCTTAAGATGGGACACCAAAATAATTGATTGCTGAGCCGTATGAGGTAGGAAACTCTCAAGTACGGTTCTAAGGGAAGGAATCGACCCACCTATTCCGACCGAGGAGAACAGGCCATTCGGCAGGGAGATTCTGAAATTGCGG